GAATCATTGATAATTGGCCAGCTCATTGATACAAACAATATCAAAATACCAAATCCGCCCTTTATATACCCTCTCCAAAGTAGAAGAATAGTTTGGGAAAGTGAAAGAAAAAATTTGTTCTTCCGACGTAAAGAATTCTTCCAATAATTCAGAGCCCGAGGTTTGTAAAAAAGCACGTACAGTCCTTTTGTGTTTACGAGCTAAAGTTCGAGCACAAGAAAGTCGAAGTATATACTTTATTCGATACAAACTCCTTTTTTTGGAAGATCCGCTATAATAATGAAAAATATTTCTGCATATACGCCCAAATCGTTCAATAATATCAGAATCTGAGAAATCGGCCCAAACCGGTTTACTAATGGGATTCCCTAGTCCATTACAAAATTTAGCTTTAGCTAATGATCCAACAATAGGAATAATTGGAACAATGGTATCGAATTTATTAAGAGCATTATTGATTAAAAAAGAATTCGCTAGCATTTGACTCCGTACCGTTGACGGGGTTAGTGAAATACTTGAACGATAGCCCATAAAGTCAAGGAACTGACTGGATAATTGGCTTCTATTGATTCTTCCAGTATGGAACCACAGAGAAAAATAACATTGCCAAAAATTGACAAGAAAATAGTTCCATTTAGGAATCAAAAGAAGCGTCCCTTTTGAAGCCAGAAGGGATTTTCCCCGATATCTAACATAATGCATGGAAAGATCTGGATCCTTGACCAAACATAGGTTAGCCTGAAAATCCTTAACAAAAACTTCGATAAAGCATTCTATTTTTCCATAGAAATTGTTTCGTTCAAAAAGGGCTCGAAAACTGGTTGATCGTAAATGAAGAGATTGGTTACGGAGAAAGACAAAAATGGATTCGTATTCACATACATAAGAATTATATAAGAAGACGAAAAATCTTTGATTTCTTTTTGAAAAAAGGGAACGGGACTTCTTTGGCAGAATAAAACTATTCAAATTGCAATACTCGTGCAGAAAGAATCGTAATAAATGTAAAGAAGAAGCGTCTTTCACCCAATAGCGAAGAGTTTGAACCAAGATTTCCAGATGGGGGGGGTAAGGTATTAGTATATCTAATACATAATTTAAATGTGAGAAATTTTCTTCTAAAAAAGGAAATATTGACTGAGTTGATCGTAAATTCTGCGATTTTAATATTTTTTTGCGCTCTGATATTAATCGTAAAGAAAACGGAATTTCCACAATAAAAGCAAACCCCTCTGATAGCAGTTTAGAATACAACCTCTTATTGGGCCCAAAAATTTGACTTTTCTTAGAAAAAAAAGTAGTCAAATGTATCTGTTGATACATTCGAGCAATTAAGCGTTTCACAATTTGAAAACTCAATTTTGTTTCAGACCCTGTATTTTCAAAAAAAATTGACCTATTTAAACCACGATCATGAGCAAGTGCATAAATATACTCCTGAAAGAGAAGTGGATATAGGAAATTGTATTGCTGAGATCTCTCTAGTTGTAAATTTTTTTGAATTTCCTCCATTTGAAATTGGATTTAGACCAAAGGCAGAAGATTTTGAGGGTTATCAAATGATACATAGTGCGATACAGTCAAAACAAGGTACTTAATAGTAATAATAAATAGAATAATAAATACCTCGGAACCGGGTAAACTTCAAACGGATTCACTATACTTTCCTTAGACTCCCCCTTTCCATTTGATTGAATCGGTCTATATTATAGGAATTTAGGATAATAAATAAGATGTTTAGAAATCCTTTATTTTTAAAACCGAATCGCTCTTTTGATTTTGGAAAAAACTTTCTTTATCAATATACTTTTTCTTCTACACACTCATCTCCATTCCAGAATAAGTAGGATTCATTTAAAAAGGAAAGAATCCACTTGTAGGGCGAGAACCCCCTTCCCGACGCAGGTACTAATCTATTTTGATTTTTAACGTCTAATTAGCTCGGGAATCATTCAAATTAAGAACCAAAGCTCGTTGCTTTTTCTTTTCCCAGAATTTCATTGAAGCCCTAGCCTTATCCATTTATTCATTCGACCCAACTTTGATTTTTCTTTTCTTCAGTTCTAAGAATTCGAACCCGGCCTTATACCGATCTAGTAAGACTGAAATATTCTCGGAACTCTCCGTTGATACGACATGCTATTGTTAACATCCATTTCCCTTCAGGATCAGTCGTGGTCTTCCAAGCTTTACCGGTGGTATAGACGAATCCCTCACTTCATCCAAATGTGTAAAAGATCCTAGTCGCACTTAAAAGCCGAGTACTCTACCGTTGAGTTAGCAACCCCAAAAAATATGGAATATAGGAATTCCAGTAGAAGCTGTATAGATAAAATCCGAATACAAAAAAATAAGACGATCTGATCAAACGGTTGAATGAATAAATCTAAAAAAACACGCATTTTCGAATTCAAAATTTTTTTGAAACATAAAAGATCCACTTCACTTATCTTTACTTTAATTTCACTTTACAATTCAAATGAATTCTATTTTAATTATATTTATTTGATACACTGTTGTCAATAGAAATGTTGAGAAAAACCCCAATGGAAAAACAAAAGACATTCCATTTTCAATTGAAATTGGTTCAATTGAAAAATGGAAAAAATAAATACTAAAGACTATAGTAATACTTAAAAGAAGACTATATTAAATTAATAAGGCATATTTCATTTAAATGAAATAAATAAAAAAAAAATAAATTCAAATCAAACGAAAACAAAAGGACTTGTATTGGCATTACATATTTAATCTAGATACAAAAAAGTGTAGCTGGAAAAAAAAGAAATAAAATACAAATTTGAAAATTGAATTTCAATTAAGGCTTTGTCAATATATAACATAGAATTCAATGGAAGCAATGAGAAATATAAAAAATATATACGACTAGAGGAGGAAATACAAAAAAGGTAGTTACTTGTATATAACTTTGGATAAGTATAACTTAGATCTTCTATTTTTGTATTTCCCTAATTTTTCCTTAATTGAATTTCGCTTGATTAGGACGAAGTTCCACACCCGACCTCTTTAAAATATCCCGAACAGTTCCTGTAGGTTGAGCACCCTTTTCGAGGAAATCTAGAATAGCAGGAACATTTAAATAAGTTTGATTCCCTATCGGATCATAAAAACCCAATCTCCGAAGATCTTTTCCTTCTCTTCGGGATCGAACATCAATTGCAACGATTCGATAGACGGCTCGTTGCTTTCTACCACATCGTTTTAAACGAAGTTTTACCATAACATTCCTCTAATTTGGAACCGGTATGTACTTGATTCAATTATGGAATCGCGAATAGTCATAGGTTGTATTATTATTATAATGTAGAGACATCAAGATCCATACGTTTTCTCTATTTCTATATTTTCTCTATATATTCTATTTAATATTCATATATATAGTATATAGAGATGGATCCATATATTTATCTATATCATATCAAGTAAAAAATGAGAAAATCTATTCTATATCAAATAGATTAGTAGATAATTAAATTGTAGATAATTAGTATTATAGATTCGATATCTGGAGTAAAGATTTTTCTAAAGAAGTCTTAGCAAGATCCCATCAGGAACATAAGAACATAAATAATATATAATATATATTATATATTATATTTATATATATTCTATTTCAATATCTATAACTATATTCGAAATATTTCAGTAATTGAAATTGTTTACTTAAAAATAAAATTTTTTTAATTTCATATTTTTTTTTTGAACCCCTGAATCATTACTTTTTCGATAATCTAATCTTACTAATCTAATCTTACTATAAAAAAAATAGAATTTATAAAGAAGCATAGCGTTATATAGATTTTTTTAATTTCATTAGAGCCAAAGCAGAAATACTTCAAAATAAGATTCAAAGAAAAGACATCGGTTACTTATTTGTTTGTTAATGAGATTCGGACAAAGACATTCTATGCCAATTTCATTAGGACCGCCCTCCTTAGGTTTGTTGGTTAGACTCCAAGAGGCTCCCCAAAAACAAAAAAATAAACAAATGAATTCCTAACTTAGGACGTCCCATTTACGGGATTGGAAAAATGAGATCGGGAATAAAGATTCTTTCATATCTCGATTCCCCCTTTGTTCACTTTTGAACAAAAAAAAGATTTTTCGAAGATCAAAATTAGAAACAAGAATCACATTCTATCTAAGATTCAATTTGAATTTTAAACAGAACTTAAAGATGAAAGTTAAAACAAAAAATTGAGTCTCATAGAATTCCTAGAAAAAAGAATCCTCTGGGACGGAAGGATTCGAACCTCCGAATGGCGGGACCAAAACCCGATGCCTTACCACTTGGCGACGCCCCATTTCGATTTCTATTCGAACACTTATAAAAATTTAAGTCAGTATTGGTTGTTTGTCAACTCGATTTAGAATATTTATTCTATGAGAATCGATTCTATTGTTACTAGACTTTTGAGATGTATAGATATTGAATTCAACTTTATTTATTGATCATTACATAGAATTCAATTAAGATATTGTATGAAAGTATAATTTTTGCAATTCTATTTGAATGAGGATTTTTGATTGTGGGGGTTCAAACAAAAATAGGAAGAAGTATTTTTTGCCTACCGTACTGACTTCCCTTTTCCTTATATCAATAACTCAATCAAAAGGCAATTATCTCCAAGAACAAAAAATGTCTGTTATGCTTAAGATCTTTAGTTTGATCTGTCTTAATTCTGCCCTTTATTCTAGTAGTTTTTTCTTGGGCAAATTGCCCGAAGCCTATGCTTTTTTGAGTCCAATCGTAGATTTTATGCCAGTCATACCTCTGTTCTTTTTTCTCTTAGCTTTTGTTTGGCAGGCTGCTGTAAGTTTTCGATGAGATCCTTAATCAATATCCTATAAAATTCATGATTTTGCCAATCAAAAATTGTAATTATAACAATTTAGTAAAATCATAGTAAGATCATATAAGGTTTACAGTTTGAAATCTCGATTCAAACATTCATTAAAAGTATTGGATAGTCATAAAAAATCCGACTTACTTCACTTCATTTTCTTATTTTTTGATCCTTTCCGGTGAAAGACTCTACTAGGGTTAGGGTCCTTCCAATTACAATATTTAGGAATTTTTTTTTTAATGAAGAACTCTTATTTCAAATGAAATTATGAAAGTTCTTTTCTAGAAATAACTTCATTTCTTGGTTCTGAACTTGGATATGTGGTAATAAAAGTGGATAATCTATTCTCTTTTTTCATTTTTGAAAAATAAAAATAAAAAAATCTTGGAGATTTGTAATGCTTACTCTCAAACTCTTTGTGTACACAGTAGTGATATTTTTTGCTTCTCTCTTCATCTTTGGGTTCCTATCTAATGATCCAGGGCGTAATCCTGGACGTGAAGAATAAGACGAAACTAAAAAAAGTTTTTCTTTTGCAACTTTCTTGTTATTTTATCTAGTACACACATTATAACTAAGAAACCAAGAATAATAACCAAAGGATTGCGAAATTAAAAAAAAAAAAAAAATAAAGTCATCCAGGAAAATGGAAAGAGAGGGATTCGAACCCCCGGTACGAATAACCCGTACAACGGATTAGCAATCCGCCGCTTTAGTCCACTCAGCCATCTCTCCAAATTCAAATTTGATAATTCCAATGCTAAATTACATATAAACTAAGGAATCTTTCTTCTTCTTTCTCTATTATCTCTATATATTATTTTATTCTATTAGAATTAGATTTCTATATTATCTTATCTATAGTCGAATTTGATTCGAATCTAATTATGTAGATATTACATGGATATGTACGATATGTACAAATCGGCAATTTCCTTTATCTAAAATCTAAAGATATAAGGAAGAGCCTGAAAGAGCCAAAATAGAAAAAAGAAAGAAGACCAAAGAGTTGCTCTTTATCTTTGCGTTGATTTTGTCTGAAAGCCTCTTCTTTTTCTCATGGCCTGGTCAGTACTAAGCCGGGCCTTTTTTCGTTCCAAGGAATTCTAAATAAGGATTTATCTGCTTTGAAATAAAAAAAACTTGTTATTATATTCAAATTGATTCACATTTTAATTGACTCTCACGATTTTGTGATGACCCTATCTTGAGTATCACAATTCCCCGAATTCGACAAAAGATCGATTTTTAGGCAATAATCGGATTGTAGCGGGTATAGTTTAGTGGTAAAAGTGTGATTCGTTTTATTACCCCTTTGTATAGTTAAGGGATCCTTCGGCTTGATGCTTGGTTCGTATGCCGATCAAAAACTTTATTTTTAAAAAGGATTCAATCCTTTTCCTCTCAATGACCAATTCCGGAGAAAATACGCATTCTCGTGATTTGTATCCAAAAGTTGTTTAGGCATTGAAAATTTGGATTCTGAAATAACGAAACAGAATTTTTTGAATTGGATCAAGACTTCCAATTGACTAAGTATGAGTAAGGGATCTATGGATGAAGATAGAAAGTTTATTTCCAATTTCTAATCGTAACTAAATCTTCAATTTTTTATTTGTATTTGTCGGAAAGAGATTGAAGCAAAATAGCTATAAAACGATACCTTTGGTTTACTAAAGGCATCAACATATTGTTTTAGCTCGGTGGAAAATACCTTTCCTCAGGATCCTATTAATATTTAATAATAAGAAATTCTTATTACTATTAAATAAATAAATCGAAATAAAGAACGAAGTAACTAGAAAGATTTTTGTTAGAATCGTCCTTATTCTAGAGGGATCATCTAGAAAGCTATTTCTATTTCGTTTTGTATGTATTCAAACCAAAAGCTGACGTAGATGTTATGGGTAGAATTTTTTTTTCTAATTTTGTTGAGATCATAGATCTCATAACTTACTCATTTCCATAAAGGAGCCGAATGAAACCAAAGTTTCATGCTCGGTTTTGAATTAGAGATGTTCAAAATACTGAATCGACGTCGACTATAACCCCTAGCCTTCCAAGCTAACGATGCGGGTTCGATTCCCGCTACCCGCTTTATTCTATCTAATATTCTAATATATATTTAGAATATTTATATATAGAAATATAATCCATATATATTATTAACTGAGACTGATAATAAAATAAATAAAAGAATCCCCAAGATACAAGTGACGAGAATATTTCTATATAGATATCGTTTTTATGGAGTTTTTATAGAATTCTATTATAGAATATAGTATTCTATACTATATTCGAAATATATTCGAATAGAATTTGATATAGAATTTAAATATTCTAATTAAGATCTTTCTTAATTATAGATATCTTTTTAGATTTGATTTTTAAATTTTTGAATTTCAAATTGAAATAATTTCAATTTCTTCTAATTTCTAATTCGAAATATCGATTTTTAGATCTTTCGAATTAGACTATTGGTAAAGATACAATTCAAAAAAAAAAAATCTCACATATAATCTGACTCTGATTCTTTTTTTGTTTCAAACAATAAAATAAGTGGGGAAGCAAAAATATGAAAAAATAAGAATAAAAAGCGTCCATTGTCTAATGGATAGGGCAGAGGTCTTCT